GAATTAGTCAATTCAAGTCAGCGTTGTCAATTTATCCAGAACTTCTCTCTTTTCCTCGGTGAAACAAGAATCCGTTTTGCTCAAATCAAAGCACTTAGTTTAGCCTTTGTTTCCTCTGTGCCCTGTCTTCTTTAAAGATTCATCCAATGGAATCCCGACTCCCTTTCTTTTTGATTTCCATTCTATTTATAATTAGAACCTAATTAAGATAGGATGACTAATGTATGCAGCCTAATGAGGAGTAATACTATAAAAATAAAGAACTCTATTTCAGAACTATGAGACAGAATATTCTGTTTTCTTATTTACTCTTTCTTTATTTTTGGATTTTATTTCAATTTTTCTATTTTATAGAAAGTAGATCGATTTAGATAATGTATATATAAGCAAAGTAATATACTTCAAACAAAGTAGGAATTCGCAAGATGGAGAAAATCATTGCAGTTATTATAGGGAAGTCTAGGGACTTAGAGCATATCCTATTTGAAGGAGGATGGAATTCAAATCAGGTAAGGGATCCTTCCTTCTATTGATTTGATAGAAATTCGTTTTTCTTTTCCTGTCTCTAAGATTTTCGATGAATGAGCCTGTGGTAATGCTTTTATCTCTATTCTATGGCGCAAGCGACCGTCCAGTCTATAAACAAGTACTAATGAGGAAATGAAAACTATACTAAAGGAAACATAGGATCTCTATCCTAAAATCTAAAAAAAGGACATATTAGGGCTATACGGATTCGAACCGTAGACCTTCTCGGTAAAACAGATCAAACGGATTATTATCGAAATGATTCGAACTGTTTCAAAGACCCAACATGCATTTTTTTGCATTGGGCTCTTTCATCAACTGATGTAAAGATCAGTTAGTCCACCATAGTTTTTCTTTACGGAAAGATAATGAGATGGCTCCCTGTGCTCTGATTGATTATTTGTATTATGATCTATCTAGGAGCAATACCAAAGTGTTTCAAAGGAGGATTACCTTGACTTAGGTCTGCCTCCGGCCTAAATTAAATCAACCTAAGTGAAATGGAGTCTCTATCGTTCCGCTGCAAGAGTTGACTATGAGACTTCATACACCTTAAAGTTCATAGAACGAAAAGAAGTTTTTTGGAGGCCCTTATCCTCATTACGCCTAGCATTTAGTGGGCTGGATATTTACCTTATCAACTAGCAAATCAATAAGGGTTCTATTTGATTAGGCACCTGAATTGGCACCTGAATCGGACTGAACCGACTGTTTGTCAGGCTACTGTTCTCCTATTCTCTCGAATCCATGAAGTAAGACATTGATTTTGCAATAAGATCAATTATGTTCATTGCATAATAAGCTCCCTTGAAAAGCATTGGCGCACGTGTAAGCGAGTTGCTCTACCGAACTGAGCTATAGCCCTTGTCAGAGATATCTTAACATATAGATAATTTCTTGTCAAGATGAATATTCTCTAATGCCAGAGGATATCCCTTTGATCTGTTTACTATATAACATACCAATAACGGAGCAGTATTGCTTATAAAAAGGATTCGATCTATAATCGATCGAAGTAATGGGTCTTCCTTTGTGGTGATAAATTGCCTACTTAACTCAGTGGTTAGAGTATTGCTTTCATACGGCGGGAGTCATTGGTTCAAATCCAATAGTAGGTAGGTAGGTAGAAAAATTACTAGATAGCATTGGACTTACTTCGCTTCGCTATCTAATAACTTTTTCTACCCCTCTTCCCTTTTTCTTTGTATCAACTAAACCATTGGATTGTATTCAATTGGATGGGGGAATCCAATTGATAGCCTCGACTCGTATCCTAGCTCGTCTGAGAGCTAGCTTCGCTTCAACCAACTCTTTCGTACCCTCAGCTCTACTCAAGTTAGCTTCGGCTATTTCAAGTGCCTGTTGAGCTTCTTCCGGATCAATGTCACTACCCAGTTCCGCATCATTTCCTAAAATGATGATCTCATTATTAACTATTCTCGCAAAACCGCTCCACAGAACCGCCGTTAACCATTGGTCGTTGAGGAGGCGTATTCTCAAAGGACCCATATCTACAGCTGTGTTAATGGGGGCGTGGTTTGGTAATACGCCAATTTGGCCACTATTAGTAGATAAAATGATTTCTTTCACTTCACAATCCCAAATAATTCGCTTAGGAGTTAGTACATAAAGATTTAATTTCATTTCTTCAATTTGTTCTCCTCTTCTAAGTTTATAGCTTTCGTGCTAGCTTCATCGATGTTACCCACCAAATAAAAAGCTTGTTCGGGTAGGCCGTCTAATTCTCCGGAAAGGATTAGTTGAAATCCCCTAATTGTTTCTGCAAGACCAACATACTTTCCTGCAGAACCGGTAAAAACTTCTGCCACAAAGAACGGTTGTGATAAGAAACGTTCAATTTTTCGTGCTCTTGCTACAGTTAAACGATCCTCCTCTGATAATTCATCCAACCCAAGAATTGCGATAATGTCCTGAAGTTCTTTGTAACGTTGTAAAGTTTCCTTAACTCTTTGCGCAGTTTCATAATGTTCGTTGCCAACGATCCGAGGCTGTAACATAGTTGAGGTTGAATCTAAAGGATCTACTGCTGGATAAATACCCTTGGAAGCTAATCCTCTGGAAAGTACGGTAGTAGCATCCAAATGTGCAAATGTTGTGGCAGGAGCAGGGTCGGTCAAATCGTCCGCAGGTACATAAACTGCTTGGATCGAAGTTATGGATCCCTTTTTTGTAGAAGCAATTCTTTCTTGCAAAGAACCCATTTCTGTACTAAGAGTAGGTTGATAACCCACTGCGGAGGGCATTCTCCCTAATAAGGCGGATACCTCCGATCCTGCTTGAACAAAACGAAAGATATTATCGATGAATAGAAGCACGTCTTGCTTATTAACATCTCGGAAATATTCTGCCATAGTTAGGGCAGTTAAACCAACTCTCATACGAGCTCCCGGCGGTTCATTCATTTGACCATAGACTAGAGCTACCTTTGATTCCTCCAAATTTTTTTCATTAATTACTCCGGATTCCTTCATTTCCATATAAAGATCATTTCCTTCACGAGTCCGTTCCCCTACTCCGCCAAATACGGATACGCCTCCATGAGCTTTAGCAATGTTGTTGATTAATTCCATGATGAGTACTGTTTTACCTACTCCAGCCCCCCCAAATAGTCCTATTTTTCCTCCACGTCGATAAGGAGCTAAAAGATCGACCACCTTAATACCTGTTTCAAAGATGGATAATTTCGTATCTAGCTCGATAAAGGCAGGCGCAGATCTATGAATAGGGAATGTTGCATTAATATCTACAGGACCCAAATTGTCAATAGGTTCCCCAAGAACGTTGAAAATTCGTCCGAGAGTAGCTCCACCGACTGGAACACTGAGAGGAGCTCCCGTGTCAATCACTTCCAATCCTCTCATCAACCCGTCTGTAGCACTCATAGCTACAGCTCTAACTCGATTATTTCCTAATAATTGTTGTACCTCACAAGTCACATTAATTTGCTTACCGGCAGTGTCTCTACTCTTGACTACCAAAGCGTTATAAATATAAGGTAACTTGCCCGGGGGAAAAGTGATATCCAGCACGGGTCCAATAATTTGATCGATACGCCCTATGCTTTTTTCTTCAATTGTGGAAACCCCGGGACGAGAAGTAGTAGGATTGGTTCTCATAATTATCACATAATTTTCAAAAAAAAAGGAATTTGTCGAATTTTTTCTTGTTGAATAATGCCAAATCAAATCCAAAAAAATAGCCAAAAATCCAAAAGTCAAAAGGAAATGAATTAGTTAATTCAATAAGAGAGAAAGGGGGACGAGGACTTGATTTCGTTGCCCAAGCGAATCCCATTCAATCGTTTACTCATGGAATGAGTCCGTTGGAAAGTTCAATCAATCTTTTTTTTCATATACATTTCGCCTTTTGTGGAGGATCTGTCCCTACTCTACTTTCCTATCTAGGACTTCGATATACAAAATATATACTACTGTGAAGCATAGATTGCTGTCAACAGAGAATTTTCTTAGTATTTAGGTATTTACATTCAAAATAAGAAAGGGGCCTATTAAGAACTTGTAAAATAAGGATTAGGGATTGATTTGGGTTGCGCTATATCTATCAAAGAGTATACAATAATGATGGATTTGGTGAATCAAATCCATGGTTTAATAACGAACCATGTTAACTTACCATAACAACAACTCAATTCCTATCGAATTCCTATAGTAGAATTCCTATAGGATAGAACATACACAGGGTGTACGCATTATATATGAATGAAACATATTCATTAACTTAAGCATGCCCTCCATTTTCTTTAATGAGTTGATATTAATTGAATACCCTTTTTGTTTTAAAAGATTTTTGCAAAGGTTTCATTTACGCCTAATCCATATCGAGTAGACCCTGTCGTTGTGAGAATTCTTAATTCATGAGTTGTAGGGAGGGACTTATGTCACCACAAACAGAAACTAAAGCAAGTGTTGGATTTAAAGCTGGTGTTAAGGATTATAAATTGACTTATTACACCCCGGAGTATGAAACCAAGGATACTGATATCTTGGCAGCATTCCGAGTAACTCCTCAGCCCGGGGTTCCGCCCGAAGAAGCAGGGGCTGCAGTAGCTGCCGAATCTTCTACTGGTACATGGACAACTGTTTGGACTGATGGACTTACCAGTCTTGATCGTTACAAAGGGCGATGCTATCACATCGAGCCCGTTGTTGGGGAGGAAGATCAATTTATCGCTTATGTAGCTTATCCATTAGACCTATTTGAAGAGGGTTCTGTTACTAACATGTTTACTTCCATTGTGGGTAACGTATTTGGTTTCAAAGCCCTACGCGCTCTACGTCTGGAGGATCTGCGAATTCCCCCTACTTATTCAAAAACTTTCCAAGGTCCGCCTCATGGTATCCAAGTTGAAAGGGATAAGTTGAACAAGTACGGCCGTCCTTTATTGGGATGTACTATTAAACCAAAATTGGGATTATCCGCAAAAAATTACGGTAGAGCGTGTTATGAGTGTCTACGCGGTGGACTTGATTTTACCAAAGATGATGAAAACGTAAACTCACAACCATTTATGCGCTGGAGGGACCGTTTTGTCTTTTGTGCCGAAGCAATTTATAAATCACAGGCCGAAACCGGTGAAATCAAGGGGCATTACTTGAATGCGACTGCAGGTACATGCGAAGAAATGATGAAGAGAGCTATATTTGCGAGGGAATTAGGGGTTCCTATTGTAATGCATGACTACTTAACTGGGGGATTCACCGCAAATACTACTTTGGCTCATTATTGCCGCGACAATGGCCTACTTCTTCACATTCACCGGGCAATGCATGCAGTTATTGATAGACAGAAAAATCATGGTATGCATTTTCGTGTATTAGCTAAAGCATTGCGTATGTCTGGGGGAGATCATGTCCACGCCGGTACAGTAGTAGGTAAGTTAGAAGGGGAACGCGAAATGACTTTAGGTTTTGTTGATTTATTGCGCGATGATTTTATTGAAAAAGATCGTGCTCGCGGTATCTTTTTCACTCAGGACTGGGTATCTATGCCAGGTGTTATACCGGTGGCTTCAGGGGGTATTCATGTTTGGCATATGCCAGCTCTGACCGAAATCTTTGGAGATGATTCCGTATTACAATTTGGTGGAGGAACTTTAGGACATCCTTGGGGAAATGCACCTGGTGCAGTAGCTAATCGGGTGGCTTTAGAAGCTTGTGTACAAGCTCGTAACGAAGGGCGCGATCTTGCTCGTGAAGGTAATGAAATTATCCGAGCAGCTTGCAAATGGAGTCCTGAACTAGCCGCAGCTTGTGAAATATGGAAGGCGATCAAATTTGAGTTCGAGCCGGTAGATACTATAGATAAGTAGATAAAACTAGATATAAAGAAGGTCTAAATAAAAAAGAAGCGAAATAGAAAGAGAAAAAAGCAGTTACGAAATGCAGTAATTCTTCTTTATTCTTCTAATTGATTGCAATTAAACTCGGCTCAATCTTAAAAAAAAGATTGAGCCGAATAAAAATAGATCTTGATACGATCATGAGACTTGACAAATCGAGATTCCTCTATTCTATATATTTAGAATATATAAAGGTATAATACAATAAATAAATACAAATATAGTATTATCATATGATAATGGAATCAAATACGCAGTATTTACAGAAAAAGTCTTTATTTATTGGGAAAGAATCAATGAAAAAAGATTAGGAATCGCAATGCTACTATACGCGTCCGGAGGAGTATTCGGAATAATATTCTTCTATAATCCATTCTTGTGTCTTGCGCGGGGTCTTACTAACAGGACTTCGCTGCACGGGACGGGTTTTCGTCGAAAAGCTAACTCCACCCGGCATTTTCATACCCTTTGGGTGGTATATCGCCTTAAAAAGTCTAAGGGGGTAGTATGAGATCTGTAGTAGGTAAGAGAATTTGCCCTTTGATTTTGATTGAGTATGCTATTTTTCCGCCTTTACCGCGCATTATTGTATGAGCTTCTAGAGGATAGAGGAGCACGTATGCAGGAAGGAAATTACAGCTTAATAAAAAAGTCTAAAAAAGCTTCAACTTTACGGCACTATCAATCAACTAAAAAGCCCTATGTATGAATCCTTACAACCGGTGGGATAGGATAAGAGCGAGTTTCGGTATACTGGGGTTGGGGGATATCCTTATTTCAAAACCTGACGCGCATCTTGCGTTTGTGGGGGTCCGAGAGTGGTTGAAGAAGTATTGCATGTGGAAGTAGGTAGACGAAACTGATTTAGGATTCGAAATGGGCGCATTCGACTAAAAGTCGTACTGAGACCTTTTTTAAAGGGTATTCTGAAAGAGGTATTTCATTTTCACAATCGCTTTCTTTTGAATCCAATTTCAAGTTCGATTAGAAGGATAGAAAGGCCATGAGGACGGGAAAAGAAAAATCAAATCTTTTTAATCTCCTTTTTTGCAATTTTCTTATTATCCATTCCATTCATTTTTTTTTATAGAATACTAAAGTATTCTATAGTATTCTATAAAAAATCTTTATTTTGCAAACTAAAAAATACAATAGTCAATATTCCTTATAATAGATATACTTAATTATATTATAAGAATCCTAAGATATTTTTCGAATAGATAGAAATAGTAAATTTGAATTGAGACACCTATTCTATGACGGATTTTAACTTACCTTCTATTTTCGTGCCTTTAGTAGGCTTAGTATTTCCGGCAATTGCAATGGCTTCTTTATTTCTTTATGTGCAGAAAAATAAGATTGTCTAGAACCGATGGGGCCGAATTTTCTCAATGTATTTCCACGCAGGATCATAATACAGATATTTTTTAGTGTAAGTAATATAATATGGTAGGGTATGTGGCTCTTTCTACACACAAATGAAAAACGGCTATGGATGCGGATATAGGCTACGAGCATAAATGCATGCATATGCGGAGCCGGGTATAGCGAGTTTTATTTTAAGTAGATCAACAGATATTTTTTGAATAGAAAGTCAATGTATCTAACCAATTATTTCACAGGAGTACTAGTTACTGAAGGCGATTTCAGAATCAAAAAAAGTAAAGTCAAAATCATTTAGCTTATTCTCTCAATTTCAATCGACCGCTGCTGGATTTAGTATATCTAATATGAATTGGCGATCAGAACACATATGGATAGAACTTCTAAAAGGTTCTCGAAAAAGAGGTAATTTTTTCTGGGCCTGTATTCTTTTTCTAGGTTCACTAGGATTTTTATCGGTTGGGGCTTCCAGTTATCTTGGTAAGAATATGATATCTGTACTTCCATCTCAACAAATTCTTTTTTTTCCACAGGGGGTCGTGATGTCTTTCTACGGAATCGCGGGCCTATTCATTAGCTCCTACTTGTGGTGCACTATTTTGTGGAATGTAGGCAGTGGTTATGACCGATTCGATAGAAAAGAGGGAATAGTGTGCATTTTTCGTTGGGGATTCCCTGGAATAAAACGTCGCGTCTTCCTTCGATTCCTTATGCGGGATATCCAATCAATTAGAATTCAGGTTAAAGAGGGTCTTTATCCTCGTCGTATCCTTTATATGGAAATCCGGGGCCAGGGGGTCATTCCCTTGACTCGTACTGATGAGAAGTTTTTTACTCCACGAGAAATTGAACAAAAAGCTGCCGAATTGGCCTATTTCTTGCGCGTACCAATTGAAGTATTTTGAATACCGATTTAATTTTTTTGAAATGAATTGAATGAATTGGATTCGTTATTGTAAGGAGATTTTTGAGTATTTATCTAAAGAAAGGAACAAACGAGGATAAGAGAAAATTGCTTCTAATTTGTTTTGTCCAAGTGAGATATATGGCATAATATTCTTCCATTTTCATCCGAAAGGGCTTTTTTTTTTATTCTATTTCTCTATTCCACTCCATCTAGATCTAAGAAAGAACCCAATGCAATGAAATTCCACTAGTATACAAAAAAGAGGAATAGATACAAGGTCTCAAACCTTGTTATAGAATTTTTGCTTCAAATAAAAAGAAATATCATATAGAGTCAGCGAATGAAATAGAGTCAGCGAATGAAGCAGATTCATTAACAACTCAATTTACAGATCAAAAATGAAAAAAAAGAAAGCATTGCCTTCTTTCCTATATCTTGTATTTATCGTACTTTTGCCCTGGGGAGTCTCTTTCTCTTTTAACAAATGTCTGGAACTTTGGATTAAGAATTGGTGGAATACCAGGCAATCTGAAACTCTCTTAACTGATATTCAAGAGAAAAAGGTTCTAGAAAGATTCATAGAATTAGAAGAACTTTTTCTCTTGGACGAAATGATAAAAGAGAAACCGAAGACACATGTACAAAAACCTCCTATAGGAATACACAAGGAAATAATACAATTGGTCAAAATAGATAATGAGGATCATCTCCATATCATTTTGCATTTCTCGACAAATATAATCTGTTTGGCTATTCTAAGTGGTTCTTTTTTTCTGGGTAAAGAGGAACTTGTCATTTTGAATTCTTGGGTTCAGGAATTCTTCTATAACTTAAATGACTCAATAAAAGCTTTTTTGATTCTTTTAGTTACTGATTTTTTTGTTGGATTTCACTCCACCCGCGGTTGGGAACTACTAATTCGTTGGGTCTACAACGATCTTGGATGGGCTCCTAATGAGCTAATTTTCACTATTTTTGTTTGTAGTTTTCCAGTGATTCTAGATACATGTTTTAAATTTTGGATCTTTTTTTCTTTAAACCGTCTATCTCCTTCGCTTGTAGTCATTTATCATTCAATTAGTGAAGCATAAACTCATTCGATTTCCTGATATTAATCAAATTAGCATCTTTCTTCCTTTAGAAAGAAAGCCCTTTTCCATTTTAGCAAAATTCTTTCTATTTCTACCTGCTCAAGGTATTCATCATTCCAGTACAACTGTTGCAGTAGAATGACAACAGACTCGTGTATAGGGAACTAGATTAGCTTAGCTACCTATCTAATTTATTGTAGAAATTCTGGGATCTGCGATTGGATATGGAAAATAGAAATACTTTTTCTTGGGTAAAGGAACAGATGATTCGATCGATTTCTGTATCGATCATGATATACGTAATAACTCGGACATCTATTTCAAATGCATATCCCATTTTTGCGCAGCAGGGTTATGAAAACCCACGAGAAGCAACCGGACGAATTGTATGTGCCAATTGCCATTTAGCTAATAAGCCCGTGGATATTGAAGTTCCCCAAACTGTGCTTCCCGATACTGTATTTGAAGCAGTTCTTCGAATTCCTTATGATATGCAACTGAAACAAGTTCTTGGTAATGGGAAAAAGGGAGGGTTAAATGTGGGTGCTGTTCTTATTTTGCCCGAGGGATTCGAATTAGCGCCGCCCGACCGTATTTCTCCTGAGTTGAAAGAAAAGATAGGAAATCTTTCTTTTCAGAGTTATCGTCCCGATAAAAAAAATATTCTTGTGATAGGCCCTGTTCCCGGTAAGAAATATAGTGAAATCGTCT